CGGTCTTTGGGAAGTATCATGATCATCCAATAAGAAGGATTTCAATTTATTCAAATGAACGATTTGAACACCTATTGATTCTAACAACTGATTGCAGAGTTGATCATTCGGACCCTTCAATTCATAGATGTGGATCTCGGACCTATGAATGGGGATATTCCCGATACTCACAAAGAAAAGGGGAAGTGACTTGGACAAAAAGAGAAGTGACTTGGACAAAAAGAGAAGTGACTTGGACAAATCTTGTTTGTCGATAGCCTCGGACCAATCAATCGAATATTGATTAATACGGAATCGATCGAACACTACTTGAAAACGCTTCTTCTGTTCAGAAACGAAATCTTCCAAATGTTCCTGGAAATTCTTGCTCCCATTGGACCATTTGTATCTATATGCATCAGGATCCCGATTCATGGATCTCTCGGTTCGAGAAATAAGAGGATCAAACCATTTCTTCTGACTCTTTTTCAAATTCGATAAATGTTGGTTGATCGTATATTTCATTACAGTTATATGATTCAGAGTATCATTTCCTATTTGATCCCTTTGAATTCCATATTCGAAGTTGCGATCGGATCTATTCATTAAAAAGAATCGATTCGATACATTTCTTATGTACCCGTAGGTGCTATATTGGATTTGAATCAGATTTCGGATCAATCTATATTGATTGACTGCCTCCATTATGTTGTTGCTAGCAAATACCGCTGTTTTTAGTTTTGGATCTTCCAAATCATTCCCGCAGTGGATCCAGACCGATTTTTTTCTGATCCTTCGATAAAAAGATTCATTCTCTTCATAAAAAAGAGGAGGTAGAACCAATAAAGATTTCTTTTTCGATTCATCTCTGGAGTTGAATACCTCATTCAAGAATTTTTTTTGATCCAACCCGTAGGAATCAATAGAAAAGGCAAATCCCCTATGATACACCAGATCCGGCTCGGTTATTGATAGAGTGAATAGATCTGCCATTTCTTGAAATCTCTCTTCTGATTCAAAATCGTGGTGTAACGTGTATCCCCCTTTGTTCCGGTCATGGAATAGATGAAATAAATCAAAAAATGGATTCTTGTTCAAGAATGAAATCTTATTGGAACTGTCCATATCCGATTCATCCTTCGGAACCATATCACATCCCGGATCTGATGAAATAGGATGAATTGAGACGGTTTTTTGTAAATACGTAATTATCTTGAATATATCAACCATTTCTTTATTTTCCGATCGCCTGGAAGGGACAAAAGAAACATCTTGTTTTTTCTTCCAAAATCTCTGATCTCTAGTGGACCTCTCAGTAGGATTCGAACCCAGATGAAGTTCTGACCATCTGTCAGAGAAAAAAGAACGAATTGATCTTGTAGGATTCCCAAGAAATTCTTCGATTTCTTCCGGAAGCAGATGATTATTCATCTGCTTCTCACGTTCCGTGAATAGCCGGGACATTGAGGAAGATCCAAAAAGGCATTTCGGGAATCGATCTGATTCTATCTCTGTTCGTTCCGTTTGAAGAAAGGAAGGATCCCAAAGAATCGATCTTTCTTTTAGTTGCTGAATCTCTGTTTGATCGATCAATGTGTGATATTCTGAATCCTCATTTCTAATGGAATCGAAATGATCTATGGATTGATCAGAAGATCCTTTCAATTGGCTAGAATCCGTTACTTGAACGAAAATAGATCTTGTGGAATCATATTGAATATTTGACAATACATTCCGTACCTTGCTAAAAAACCGATCCTTGTTTCCCAACCACACATTGTCTAACCAAATCAAATTCTCTCTCGATACGTTCCTCAAAAAATCCAATTCGTGCTGATTCTTCCCCCAACTAACGAAGAGATCTTGGCGGAATTGCCACATATGAAATTGAGCACAATTTTGCAAAGAAATACCCCACTTGTTTCTCGAGAAGAGATGGGAAACATGCTCAATATCATTTGATTGAATAGTTGCCTCAGCTCCTTGCTGTTTGAAGAAACCCTTCCCTTCAATTGGTCTTTTTTCACGAAAAGCAGACATGAGATAACAAATCAAGTCTTTCCCTAAGATTTCGAATAGCTGTCCCGAATTCAAGTTGATTATGTTTCGCTTCTTCCTCGGAGAAAGACGATCAAACAATTCCCAATCATGGTCCTTGCGGATCGGATCATCCATATAGGATAAAAAAGGAAACTCCAGATATTTGCTATCTTTCTCTTTGAATGAGATCTCAATTCCAGCTACGGTTTCATTAGATATCTTACAACTAAAATCCCTCTTTTTTCCGATCTGGTTCCTCCACCATCGCGAACTCCGCATGATACACTTTTTATTTATTGGGAGAACCCAAGTAATCTCTTGCGGATCCATGAAACAACTCTCAGAAATCTTTTTCCCTTTTGGAAGATACAGGAGCGAAACAATCAACCTATTGATATTGGAAGACCAAAAAGATTCTTCCAATGTCTCATTTCTGGGTCCAATGGAATTCATAGGTATAGGAAGAAGCCCCATCAAATAG